AAAGCAAAAATGATTTCAATTATACCATTATTATGATATTACATATTCTAATTTGAGAAAAATAAAAAGATTCGGTATTTGGGAGACAAAGACACAAAAACCAGAAACAATATAGAATCCATTTTTTTAGCACTTAACCGTTAGGGATTTCGTTGTTCAAAAAAAATGATTCGCAGAGAAGAGAGATATTTGTACTTTACTTATTTTTGAGTAGAATATGATTTGAAGTGTATAAGAAGGGTTGCATTTATTAAACACATATGCAGATAGCTATAATATCCGACTTCTCTTTTATTGCCGGTTCTATTCGGGACAGCCCGCGTCGTGCTCTATCAAAAGAGAATTTCTATTTAATGCAAAATTGAAGTAGGATAATTTTATGATAATTCCCTATCGAGAACATATCTAAATAATAGATATCTGTGTAACAATTTCTATTCTGGGGTTTACATATACTCATATGTTTTGTTATAATTGAAATTGAGAAGGATTTTTTGATTGAAAAAAATCAATACTGATTAGTTCTGTCTCAATTTGTATTTTCTTATGTCATTAGGAAAACACAATTTGAGATTCAACTCCCAGAATCGTTCATGAATTCGAACTAAGCAGTCAATAGTTAATGGTTCAAGTTTGTCGGCTGAAAATTCACATTTTATTTTCAATAGAAAAGCCAGAGAATGTTTTTAGCATTGTGGATTTTCAGATACTATACAATCAATCGAAGGGATGGATCAAATCCAATCCAAAAGGGGTGTTTCTTTTAGGAAAAGGATTAAGTAAAACAGGAGTCAAAATGCAAGTACAATAAAACTTCAGTAATCCGGGAAAATTTTTATCTATTTTGTATCAGTTTGGCGGCATGGCCGAGTGGTAAGGCGGGGGACTGCAAATCCTTTTTCCCCAGTTCAAATCCGGGTGTCGCCTGATCAATAAAAAACTCGAAATCCCTTCTTCTCTTCGGTTCTGCTGATATAACTCGCAGAATTCTTCCCCGGTAGAAGCAGAGGAAACAGACTGTTAATACTTGATTCTAAGCATGTGGTCTGAAGGTTTTCTAAACAAAAAGATTGTGAATCCTCGTTCGCATCTAGGATTCAAGGAAATAGTAAAATCTACTTGTAGGGGCTATCAAGACTTTACTATTCCCTTCTATTACTAAGGAAGTGTCTAATGACTGGATCTTGAATCAGATTGTAGAGCCTGATAGGAAATCAGATTCAATTAATAGTTTTGGAAGGGGGTGGAAGTTGCTTTATATACGACGGACTCGCGAGAATCTCTGAGTGCTCAGGTACCCAATCAATATTAGATTGGATGGATCATTTTTTTTTTATAGAAAAAGGGGCAAAAAGAAAGAATTTCCTTTCGGCAACCCCTAATCAAGCCCCCTCTTTCACAGCGATAATCGGGAAGGGGGGTACCGGATTAGATCAAATGGGGAAATAGAGGTCTGTAATAGATAGTGATTTCTCTTTTTTAGAGATTTCTCCCTTTCTGTTTTTACTTACGAAGGTCAACAAAACAAAAAAAGAATAGGCCTTATTAGTCTTATTCCTACATGTTCCCATTCCCTTGGGAGGTTACTACGTATTTCACTTGTGTTTAATCTTTCCCGATTCGAAATCATAATCGATTTATTGGATTGGTTTCTCAATAGTGTTCGGTCAGAATCCCGTTTTGACTCTGCGCCATTGATTCCACTATTATTAGTGAGGAATAATGGAATAATTCCTTCGTATTTATAGAGATAGGGGACATAATTCACATGGATATAGTAAGTCTCGCTTGGGCTGCTTTAATGGTAGTCTTTACATTTTCCCTTTCACTCGTAGTGTGGGGAAGAAGTGGGCTCTAGAAGTACTACTAATTGAGTTGAGGAATCAAACCGTATCAATTGTTTTATAGATCGTTCTGCAACGCGTTTTGAACTTTTTAAAATAAAAATCTCTGAATTTCGAATCCCATTGGACTCCAATGGAGTAATTTATGATATGAATCATACTCTTTCAATCAAAGAGATATTTCAGTGATTCCCGTGTTTGTATTTCTAAAAGAAAAGGATTCAGATAATTGGAAATTTATTCCAACCTAAAATTCTTCCGAAATTTTCTATTTCAATCAATGGAATGAGCTCTTACTATCTTTATAGATGGATACTGAGGAAGACCGGACTTTTTTTTGATTTCTTTCCCTCTTTACTGTTCAAAGAAGAAGTAGTTTTGTTAAGTGTATACGCACTTTCTATGAGAAATGATATAGAGATAGTGGTTGTCTAACGAGAGACTATGGAATAATAAGATTTTGGCTGGGGCGAGTCACATATTGGACATTTACAGCTTGGTTTCTAATTTAAGAAAGGCGGTTTAGGCTTTATCGACTTATTTTATATCATGGTTCGGGCGTTAAAAATCGGCGAGGTTTCCTCTTCCTTATTAGTAAAAGGAAAGGAATTAGAATCCTAAGATAAGAATTATTTCAGATTGATCGGAACAAATAG